CAACAGTTACACCTACTTGTTCGACACTATATTTCGATTCTGCCCTTCTAAAAGGAACATCGGCTCTAACAATTCCGTCTCCGTCTAACAAAACAACTGGAAATGTTTCAAAAAAAGTAGGCATACGCCGTACAAAAAGTTCACGCCCTTCTTTATCTCTAAAGATAGGGTGTCCTAACCAACCGACAGCTATTCCATCCCCGTTGTCCATTGAACCCGCTCTGAATAATCCCCCTTTTGCCGGATTATTGCCGATGTAATCATAAAAAGCTAATTTTTCAGGAATTTTAGACCAAGCTTCAGATAAACTTTGATTTTCTGCTAGCCCAGCACTAACTCTTCGATATATTTCTTGTTGGAAGTATCCTTGATCCCATTGATAACGAGTGGGACCGAATAATTCAATCGGGGTAGTTGCTGAACCATACCACATAGTTCCAGCAACTACAAAAGCTGCAAAAAAGACAGCAGCGATACTACTGGAAAGGACAGTTTCAATATTTCCCATGCGTAATCCTTTGTATAGACGTTGGGGCGGACGGACACTAAGATGGAATAGACCCGCTAATATGCCCAAAGTTCCTGCTGCAATATGATGAGAGGCTATTCCTCCCGGAACAAAAGGATCAAAACCTTCCACACCCCATGCTGGATTTACAGCTTGTACCCTTCCCGTTAGTCCATAAGGATCGGATATCCATATTCCGGGACCATACAATCCTGTTACATGAAATGCGCCAAAACCAAAGCAAGCCACCCCTGAGAGAAATAAATGAATTCCAAAGATCTTGGGCAAATCCAACGAGGGTTTTCCTGTACGTTCATCACAAAATATTTCTAGATCCCAATAGACCCAATGCCAGATAGCTGCTAAAAAGCACAAGCCAGAAAACAGAATATGTGCACCAGCCACACCTTCGTAACTCCAAACACCCGGATTCGTTAGAGTCCCCCCTGTGATACTCCAACCACCCCATGAATTGGTTATTCCTAAACGAGTCATGAAGGGTATAACGAACATACCCTGTCTCCACATTGGATCAAGAACAGGATCAGAGGGATCAAAAACAGCTAATTCGTATAGAGCCATCGAACCAGCCCAACCAGCAACCAGAGCTGTATGCATTATATGGACAGAAATCAAACGGCCGGGATCATTCAATACGACCGTATGAACACGATACCAAGGCAAACCCATGGAAATACCCCCCTTTTTTAATTAAGAAATAGACGCTATGTAACTTTATTGCACTGTAAAAAAAACTATACTATGGAACTTATTTTTTTAGTGGATTATCTCGGGGAAAGGATTAATATTTGTTCTATTCTTTTAGTAAGAATGTCTTTTAATAATAATGGAACAATTTTGTTCGTAGAAACAAAAAGAAGCAGATTTATTCTATACCCGATAAGTACCAATACGCAATGGTCGGGCGTTGATAGCATTTTATATGAGTAACTGCATCTAGGTTTGTTCATCATCCAAAAGAAAAAACCTATTTGAAACAAATTGACTTTATTCATTCTATTCATTCTGTCTTCCTTTTTTATGAACTTTTTTTTTTTTATCTATGGAAAAAATATGATAAAAGATAAAATATTATTAAGACAATAAACCTACTTTTACGCTTTCACATTAAAGTGAGATTATAGTACTTAATTTTTCTTTCATTTAATGCCTATTGGTGTTCCACAAGTACCTTTTCGAAATCCTGGAGACGAAGATGCATCGTGGGTTGACGTATAGTGCGACTTGTCAGATATATTTGGTTATACGGTATTTTCCCGTTCTCTTCCCCCAATTGAGATATCCTCCCTTTCACCCAAGAAAGATTGATTGAATCATCAAAAATTTGGAGCGTGAAATACAATAATACAATGAAGAAAATGAAATCTATTTTTTAGGGGATATACAGATTAATATTAGAAATTTAGAATAATTTATGGTTGCCTTGGTTCGAACAATAAAATGAAATATCCAGGCTCCGTTTAGAAACAACCAATTGATAATATATCTATGATTTCTACTTAAAATATCATACTCTAGTATATTCTATTTAGAATTTATTTATCTAATATTCAATTTAGAATTTCTAATATAAATAGAAATAAATAGAAGTGATCTCAAACTGTTAATAAATTGAGTAATATGATGAATGCATTGAATATTTACTATTTGGTGGGAGACATAAATAACTTGAAAAAAAAAAAGAAATCGTAGCAAAAAGACGTAGTATTCGGGCGTTTGGCCTATATATGCAAATCAAAAACGATCAGATCTTTACTCGGAGTAGAGCATAAACCTAAAAGAATTCAAGAAGACCGTTCAGGAACAAGAAAATTACATCGTGATTTGGATTAAATTCCGATGAAAGAATACATCAATGAAAAGTTAGTCCGATAAGTTAAGTTTAGTGAATTTTTTTTCTTTATTATAAATAAGAAAGAAAAAAACTCGAATCTACACATTGATTCTTTTTTTTCGCGATTTGTATTGAACCGTATGCCTTAAAAGATGCATGTACGGTTCCGAAAGGGATACAATTTTATCCCACTCAACCGACTTTATCGAGAAAGATTACTTTTTTTAGGCCAAGAGGTTGATGACGAGATCTCAAATCAACTTATTGGTCTTATGATATATCTCAGTATAGAGGATGATACCCCAGATCTGTATTTGTTTATAAACTCTCCCGGCGGGTGGGTAATACCTGGATTAGGTATTTATGATACTATGCAATTTGTGCAACCAGACGTACAAACAATATGCATGGGATTAGCCGCTTCAATGGGATCTTTTATTCTGGTCGGAGGAGAAATTACCAAACGTCTAGCATTCCCTCACGCTTGGCGCCAATGAGTTTTTTATTTGATTTGAGAGAAAAAAGAAGACAAGACTATGCCTTCGCGATATATGAAATATGAATATTAAGTAATAATAGCATGGCACTTAGAATTCGATAGGAAATTTTTTTTTTCCAAAATTGTTAAATTATGTATCGAAAGAGTAGTATGAGATAAGGGTATTTCCTATTTTATCTGATATATCAGGAGACCCATTTCAGCGCCACAAACTTTTTAGTTTTCACACCGAAAAACTCTTAACAATATAAACAATATATATATTATTCTGAAAGAATACAAATTTTTTTTTTATTTGATATTTGAAAAAAAAAAAGAAACTTTGGGATTGCTAAATAACAGACGAAATTAATATATAAAGCAACGGAACCATCGTAGTATTTTTTTAACTACCCCAAAAAGAAGGGTGGTTATTGGATCCTTTACCTATGTGAATATGATAGACCCTCTAATTTATTTTATATTTCTTTAATGTAAAATAAAAAAGGTATATGTATATAAAGTGAATTCCAGTGTAGGAGCCGTATGCTATGTGCAAAAGATGCCTGTACGGTTGTTCAATTCTATCTTTTTCTTTTTATTATATTTTTCTTTTCGCCGTTCATCGCGCGAGATAGAATAATAATTTATTATGTTATTTCATCAGGGTAATGATCCATCAACCTTCTACTTCTTTTTATGAGGCACGGACGGGAGAATTTATCCTGGAAACGGAAGAACTACTGAAGCTGCGCGAAACCCTCACAAAGGTTTATGTACAAAGAACGGGCAAACCTTTATGGGTTGTTTCCGAAGACATGGAAAGAGATGTTTTTATGTCAGCAACAGAAGCCCAAGCTCACGGACTTGTTGATCTTGTAGCGGTTGAATAAAAAATAAGAGGATTTCACGCAAGTATGCAATTTGATATTTTATCTTCTTACCAGGTTTAATACGTAAATATTCTATCAATACATTAATAAAAAATGATTCATAATTATCCGGTTAGGATCGATCTAAACCATCCCATTATGTATATGATTCAACATGCCAACTATTAAACAACTTATTAGAAACACACGACAGCCAATCAAAAATGTCACGAAATCCCCCGCTCTTGGAGGATGTCCTCAGCGACGAGGAACATGTACTAGGGTGTATGTGCGACTCGGTCAGATCATGGACTAGGCAAACAGAAAAGAATTGATCCAGTATAAGTGATCAGTAACAGTGAATAGGATAGAATGGAAAAAGACCATTCACTATACGAAAAATGAAAATATCTAAAAATCTAAGATATATCATATCCTTCGATTGTGGTATCAAATTAATTTATGGTTGAAATTAGTATAAATCCAATCAATTACGTTTTTAATTTAAGATGAGAAAGAATTTCCCATTGTTATCAAATGGTATTCATTAAGCAGGGAAATCATATTTAAAAAGGAGAAAGATTATGCCCTTAGCTCTTAACTCTTGACTCCTGCAAGAACGGACTAACAAGGTCAGCTACTCAGCAAATCTTCATAATTAAATAAAATACCGTTACTGTTATAGGTGGGTCTCGTTGTGAAAGACCTATTACTGGATAATGATGGGTAGAGCCAAAAGAGTGTGAACTGTACAAGTTAACAATACAATTGATTAAGATTAAATGAAATGAGGGAGGAGGCTCCGGTGTATAGAGAGGACCTCACCGTTTAAGAAGCAACCATAGAAACGATGGAAACCACTATACCTATTTCTATTTACTACTTTTTTTTTTTTTTTTTTGATACCCAGTATCAATACAATTTCTTATTCTTATTTCGAGCTGAGAAGTCTATAAAAAAAAATAAAAAATAGTGGTCGGGAAGGTTTATAGTAGCAAAAGCCATTGGAGTTTTTATTTTATACATTGGAAGGATCCGTTTTGTTATTAATAGACTAGGAAAGGGAAATAACTGAAAGAAAAAAAAATCAATTAGTTATTCATCAAAGTTTCATTTATTTATTCAATGACTAGAATTAAACGAGGATATATAGCTCGAAGACGTAGAACAAAAATTCGTTTATTTGCATCAAGTTTTCGAGGGGCTCGTTCAAGACTTTCTCGGACTATTACTCAACAGAAAATAAGAGCTTTGGTTTCGGCTCATCAAGATAGAGGTAGGCAAAAGAGAGATTTTCGGCGTTTGTGGATTACTCGGATAAATGCAGTAATCCGAGCCAATAAACTATACTATAGTTATAGTACATTAATACACAATGTGTACAAGGAGCAGTTGCTCCTTAACCGTAAAATACTTGCACAAATAGCTATATTAAATAGGAATTGTATTTATATGATTTCCAATGAGATCTTAAAATAAGATAAGGAGATTGGAAGAAATCCATTGTAATTTTTAATGGAGTTCCTTGGCCGAGTTAACTCGGGAAGGTAGAGTAGAAATTAGTATGATAAAATAGGATATAATATGATAAAGCCGTCACAATGAACAAACACGTTCAATAAAAAAAGATTTATTCTTCTTCCCAAATTATTATTTTTTTTTTACTTTTTCTTAGGACACAACACTAAAATCTTAATTTTTAATTTTTTTGAACAAGGCGTCAATTCGCGTTTGAAGTCGGATTGAAGTTTGATTTTGATTCAATTGAAGAGCAAGCCTATTTTATTTATTTTTAATTCTAAGACTCGTAGTTATAGGCGTCGACTCGCTTCTTTCAAATCGTTTCTCATTATTAAGAAAAGGTAACAAAGATAAAATACGAGCTTGTTTTATAGCAATAGTAATTAATCGTTGTTGTTTTAAGGTCAATCTATTCACCCGCCTAGATAATATCTTTCCTTGTTCACTAATAAATCGACTAATTAAACTCATGTTTCTATAATCAATTCGATCCCCCGATTGTATCGGGGGCAAACGCCTACGAAAAGATCGCTTAGATTTAAGAAAGAGCCGCTTGGATTTATCCATGGTTTTTTTATTCCTTGTCCTGAAAATACTAATTCTTTTTTGATGGGATCATAAATGATTTTTAATTAAAAAAAAGGATTGCTTTGTTTTGTTTATTTTATATTTAAAAAATATAGGATCTGTTATATATAATTATAATATGTCGTTTTTCGTCTTCCTTGGAAGGCAAGGCGAAATCGCGAGCGATTGGTTCGATCTATTTCTTTATCTCTCCGTGAATCGTATGTTTGTAACAAGAGGGACAGAATTTTCTCAATTCCAATCGACTAGGCGTATTATGTCGATTTTTTTGAGTAATATATCGGGAAATGCCCATTGATTCCTTATTAACGCGGTTTCGAACACAATTGGTACAGTCCAAAAAAATCGTTACTCGAGCTTCTTTACCCCTGGCCATGAACCTCCTTTGTATTTTTGATTGACTAAACTTTTCTATTTTTCGATTTTTGATCCGACGCGAAGACGAACGAAAAAAAAGTAGAAGTTGCTAAATTAAAATCCAATTATGAAGGATTTTGGTGCAATCTACAATATAGTAATAATAAGTAATATAATGATTTCTAACTCTATATTTATAATTTAGAATCACTGTACGATATTTAGTTTTTCATTTAATTATTTTGTATTATATTGTTGCCACAGCTATTCCATTTTCTTTCTCGATCTATTATTAATTTCATTTTGGTCCTGGACCCCCGAGTTCTTAGTTTCACTGAGGTGAATCCATTTTGATTCTTTTCTAATTTATTTTGATTTTAAAAAAGAAGAGTAGGGGGGGGGATTAGTCACAAATATTTGATTGTAGCTCTAATTTTCTTCCCCCCCTTCCCGCCTCACTTACTATAATGAAAAAAAGGGGAATATTAACGCATCCGGAAATAAACGATTGATCTCTATCAATAAACCTGCTAAAGAACCAAACCATAGAGTACTTACTACCGGTGCCACGGAAAGATATGTTTTTAGATCTCGCATTTAAAACCCTCCTTCTTTATTTTTGTAATTTGATTCTAATTTGTAATACATAATAGTAATACATATATGATCGGATGTGTCGATGTAGTTAATGACTCACACTTGTATATCTACGCAGAATCCCTAATACAAATTGAAATGTACAACAATTAAGTAAATATTCCTTTTCTTAAAACAAAAAAAGTCCCTTTCTGTCTGAGAATTCCCGAAAAATTTTCATTTTTTTTACGCCGGGTTTCATATTTCTTCAGTACTTATATAAGTCTATTATTATATGTTATATATAACATATAATAATAGACTAAAAAAAAAATAAAGAAGAAATGACAGGTTGGTATATCAATGAAAGAACTAAAGATGTGGAAAAGAAAACAGGGATTCTCTACAATGACACTATAGATCAAGTGAAAAGAAAAGGGATGTAGCGCAGCTCGGTAGCGCGTTTGTTTTGGGTACAAAATGTCACGGGTTCAAATCCTGTCATCCCTACCTATTGTTTTTCTTATGAGCAGAAACGCGAGGTCATATTGATATTAATTAAAATTGGATATACATAATCAACCTTTAATTTTTTTATTTAGGATAGTATATATATCCTTGGGTAACAAACTATTGATAATAAAGCGCTCTTAGTTCAGTTCGGTAGAACGTGGGTCTCCAAAACCCGATGTCGTAGGTTCAAATCCTACAGAGCGTGATTAGATTCTTGTTATTTGGTAGGTCG